GGTCCACTACAGAAAAAAGACTTCATAAGTTTAGGGACTTGAGAACTGAACAAAAGACAGAGGGATTCAACCGTCTTCCGAAAAGGGATGCAGCTGTGTTGAAGAGACAATTATCTCGCTTGGAAACATATCTAGGCGGGATTAAATATATGACGGGATTGCCTGATATTGTAATCATCATCGATCAGCAAGAAGAATATACGGCTCTTAGAGAATGTCTCACTTTGGGAATTCCAACCATTTCTTTAATCGATACAAATTGTAATCCCGATCTCGCGGATATTTCTATTCCAGCAAATGATGACGCTATAGCTTCAATTCGATTCATTCTTAACAAATTAGTATTCGCAATTTGTGAGGGTCGTTCTAGCTATATACAAAATTCTTGATTAATAATAAGATAAATAAATCCATTTTTTTTTTGAGGGAGGGGCTCCCTGTATTTCGATTTAAAAAATCGGTTACTACTCCTGAATTGTACAAAAGAAAAAGAGATAAAAAAACTGGGGATATTGTGTGATTTGTTTAGTTGGTATCCAAAACTAAAATATAAAATTAAAGTAAATAAGTAAAAAAAAAGGGGGGATCTTGAATCAAAATAATTTAAAGTTCTTATTTCTGTCAGAGGGCAATATGAATGTTTTATCATGTTCCATCAACACACTAATAAAAGAAGGGTTATATGAGATATCTGGTGTAGAAGTAGGCCAACATTTCTATTGGCAAATAGGGGGTTTCCAGGTCCATGCCCAAGTCCTTATTACTTCTTGGGTTGTAATTGCTATCTTATTAGGTTCCGCAGTTCTAGCGATTCGCACTCCACAAACCATTCCAACTGACGGCCAAAATTTCTTTGAATTTGTCCTTGAATTCATTCGAGACGTGAGTAAAACCCAGATTGGAGAAGAATATGGTCCATGGGTTCCCTTTATTGGAACCCTGTTTTTATTTATTTTTGTTTCTAACTGGTCAGGAGCCCTTTTACCGTGGAAAATGATCCAGTTACCTCAAGGGGAGTTAGCAGCACCAACGAATGATATAAATACGACGGTTGCTTTAGCTTTACTCACATCAGTAGCCTACTTTTATGCGGGTCTTAGCAAAAAAGGATTAGGGTATTTCAGTAAATACATTCAACCAACTCCAATTCTTTTACCCATTAACATCTTAGAAGATTTTACAAAACCCCTATCACTTAGTTTTCGACTTTTCGGAAATATATTAGCCGATGAATTAGTCGTTGTTGTTCTTGTTTCTTTAGTACCTTTAGTGGTTCCTATACCTGTCATGTTCCTTGGATTATTTACAAGCGGGATTCAAGCTCTCATTTTTGCCACTTTAGCTGCGGCTTATATAGGTGAATCTATGGAAGGTCATCATTAACGATTTTTTTTCAAATATGCTTTTTTAGGTTAGCCCAATTATAGAATAGTTGGTTTACGTTATGTAAGAAACACTTGTATATGTGATATTTGATATTGACTAGGTATATATGAGTTAAAGATCTATATAATCTGAATCTGCCCTACTACTTTTGTGAATTTCGATTTAGATAGGGATTCGATTAGAAGTTCTTCCTTTTTATCTGTGAATTGGCTGAAAAAAGGATAAAAAAAAGAACGAAGAATTCAAAGAATGGTTCACAAAAAAGAAATGGCATAAAAAAGTCGTATATATATATTATGAATTTTTTAAAATCCCGTGGATAGGAACTACTATCAAAGTAATTCTTATGATTCAATCATTTTATTATATTATTTGAATTCAAGTTTTTGGTTATTTTGGCTGGATGAATCTTAGCGATTACTTAATTAGAATTACGTCCTAAGTCATTGGATGATTGTATCATTAACTATTTCTTTATTTTGGTATGAGGAACTTATCATGAATCCACTGGTTTCTGCTGCTTCGGTTATTGCTGCTGGGTTGGCTGTTGGGCTTGCTTCTATTGGACCTGGAGTTGGTCAAGGTACAGCTGCGGGTCAAGCTGTCGAAGGTATCGCGAGACAACCTGAGGCAGAAGGAAAAATACGAGGTACTTTATTGCTTAGTTTGGCTTTTATGGAAGCTTTAACAATTTATGGCCTGGTTGTAGCATTAGCGCTTTTATTTGCGAATCCTTTTGTTTAATCCTATAAATCACAAAATTCTGGATTTTTTTCGTAGTTTTTTTAATTCTATCAAGATTTAACTCCTACAATTATTCATTGAGACAACAATCCTTGGGAAGGACTAATTTGAGGATGGGGAATTAGCACATCGATTCGCTTTCTTCCTTCCCCTTATTCTTTTAGTTTAATAGAAACTTTTTTTTAAGGAGTGTTGCGAAAAAAGGAGGTTTAGGTTTTTTGAACTTGACATAAAACTTGGTCTCAAATTCTAGCTTAATTCTAATAAGTCTCATTATTATTATTGAAAATTAAAAATTTTGGAAAATACATTTGTAAATAGAATAGGTTTTTGATTCTGTTTACAAATATCCAATATCCAAATAGGTAAA